ATCACCAGATCTTGATTTTTCATATATAAATGTAACTAATGTATCGCCTTCGTAAAGGATTTCCCCATAATGTCCATGAACAGTTGCTCCTGGAGTAGCCAAATAAGGCTTAGCTGATCGTATTACCACAGAGTCAACTTGAACAATTAGAACTTGACCCGATTTTAAATGCGGTCCTTTTTTGGCTATACATACATTTTCACAAAGAAACTGCCCAAGACTAACGATTGGAGATGTCTCTTCACAATAATTGTAATGGAGAAAATACCAATTCAAATGGAATGGATTCAAAATGATGTTACTGCATGAATAGGGATTATAAATTTGACCATTTTCATCCAGTAAATAATATTTAAGTATTTGAAAAATCTGTTTGAAATTGTCAAGTTGCAAATAGTTAGTTACCAAGATCTGATTATGGGTTATTAAATGGGAAAATAAATCAAAATTATAAATTGGAAAACCTGTTCCTAACGGGCCCAACGAATTCCTAATTGGAATTAGGGGGTTCTTTTTGATTGATTCTTTTATCACATTGGGAGATTTTACATCGTTGAATGGGCCTATTCGAAAACAATTGGATGATGACAAAATTATCAAAGATTGAGATTCCTTATTTCGATTCAACAACGTATGGATAGTTCCTTGATTTGGATTAAGGGATTCTTTAATCCTTGCCTTGGAATAGGAATAAATGGAATAAAATGGATTGACATTAGCGCGATCTGATCCATTCTCAGAGATCAATCCTGAACCCGACAGATCGTTCCTTTTTCCGGTATAAGAAATAGGTGACTTAGCTAAGTCGATTCTTAGAAAATATCTAAGCAAACCATTTGTCCTTATTTCAACAAAGGAAGCGCAGGCCTTTTCGATTTTTTTGTCTTGGTCCCAATTCAACACTAAAGAAGTCCGAACTAATTGAATACTTGTGTCCCAAATTTCAAGAATTGGGTCGTAATAAAGGATATAATTGACAACTCGAAGTTGTAGATTATCACTTTCCTGCAAGAGATCCGGCGGGAAAAGTCTTCCTAAATTTATACCATCCGTTTTTTTATATGGGACTACAGGTTGAACCAAAACAAAATACTTTTTTTCATACCTGGAAAGTTTCATTCGTTGGATATAGAGCCAATTTTTCAATTTTTTGTATTCTTTGGAATTTGGTTTTCCCCCTCCTGGCGGTATCAATCGGAATGCCTTATTTGTCTTTCCAGGAAAATGGATATCTCCAGAAAAGATTATCAGTTTCATTTTTTCTGCTTTTTTCTTCACTCGGACCAATCCGCCTACCCGACTTCTTCTATTGAAAGTGATTTGTGTATCTGCCCCAATAATACTATTGTGCCGTACCATTATGGAAGAAGATTCGGCCAAAATGTGGACTTCCACGGGAATAAAAAAAAATGGATTTACTTCCTTTTGGTATTTTGTCCAAAATACCTTGACTCCTCGATACTCAATCAACTCCTTTTCGTTGACGATTGAATTTAGTTCTCTAGTCTCATATTTAGTAAGTCCCGAGCTCTTTCTTATATATCGAGGATCATCGAAATAAGCAAGAATACTATTTCTACGGAGAATACCATTTCTGGGGATTTCCATTGAGATACCTGAAGAAGGTATTAGTTGGTTCTCGCCTTCTTGAATCGATTCGAGTGGGATGATGAATCTATTTCTTCGCCTCTTTGCCAATAAATCAGAATTACCGTCGAGAATGGCCGGATATCTGAGATTACAACGACCCGTACATGTCATTCGATTCAGTTCTGAATAATCAGGAATCCTATCTCCTTTTTGATTTTTACCAGAAAAATACGAACTAAAAAATTTGTGTCTCACTTGATTATTAGTTACTGAGGGGTTAGCAATATATCTTGGCTTGACAGAAAGAGAATAAGCGTTCATTTGATCTTGATCCTTGTGGATCGAACAAGGGCCTAGACTGTATCTCCAGGGCTCCCCTAATAATATCCATAAATGACTTGTTTTTGGTAAGAGATGAATATTACCATATGTAAATTCAGGTGCATGGTACACATCAGTATTCCAGTGCATTTCGCCTTCTGAGTCAGAATAAATATGTTTTCGAACCTTCTCTTTCAAATTCAAAGTGGATGTTCTCGCGCGAATCTCAGCAATCACTTGTTCTGATTCTACATATTGATCGTTTTGAACTAAAAGAAAACTTTTGGGCGGAATACACACATTGTGTATAATATCTTCACTCTCAATAGTTACATACAAGTCTCTAGAACATAGAAAAGCAGGATGTCCATGACGTGTACGTGTCGGATGAACCAAATCCTCGTTGAATTTTATTTTTCCATTAGAAGGGGCTCGCACATGTTCTGCAGTACCCCCTGTAAATACTCCGCCGGTATGAAAAGTTCTTAATGTTAATTGAGTGCCCGGTTCTCCAATAGATTGACCTGCAATAATACCTACGGCTTCTCCCAATTCGACCAGGTCGTCATGAGCTGGACTCCGGCCATAACATAATTGACAAATCCAAGATGTACTCCTACAAGTAAAGGGGGTTCGAATAGAGATTGGTTGTGCTCTAAAAGTTATGAATCTACTGACAAGTCCAACCCCAATATCTTGATTTCTAGTAGCAATACATCGCGAACCTATATATATATCATCTGCTAATACACGGCCAATTAATGTTTGGATAAAAATCCTGTCCGCCATCATTCCATTTCGAGGACTTACAGAAATACCTCGAACGGTGCCACAATCTGTTCGACGTACAACAATGTGTTGAACTACTTCAACAAGTCTGCGCGTGAGATATCCTGCATCTGATGTTCGGATAGCGGTATCCACAACCCCTTTACGGGCTCCGTAGCAAGAAATAATGTATTCTGTTAAAGACAGTCCTTCGCGTAAATTGCTTTGAATGGGTAAATCAATCATTTGCCCTTGGGGATCCGACATTAATCCTCTCATACCTACTAATTGATGTACCTGAGATGCATTTCCTCTGGCTCCCGAAAAAGACATTATATGGACTGGATTAAAAGGATCGGTCATCCGAAAATTAGGATTCATTTCTTGTCGCAAATATTCACTTGTGGCATACCATATTTCGATCGATTGACGTAATTTTTCTACCGCGTGTACATTCCCATAATGATGGTGTTTTTCCAAAATAAAACTTTGTTGTTCAGCGTCTTGAACTAGCCATCTTTTAGAAGGTATTGTTAAAAGATCATCAATTCCTAATGAAATGGATGCGGCGGTAGCTTGTCGGAAACCCAGAGTCTTTACTTGATCCAGGATATGTGATGTATATCCTATTCCATAGTGATCAATAAATCGACTAATAAGCCGTTTCATGGCAGTTCCGTCTATCACTTTATTGTGAAAGACCTGAGTGGGCCGTTCTGCCATCAGTACCTCCATATTGCGCTGAGTAGAATTTGACAATGGGCTTGAGTCAGTGATTGGAAAACTTCCTTTTATAGATCTTGATTCACGTAGAAATTCTGCAATTATGGTCCTAGTTAACCCGGAGAGACTCGAATTCCCGTTGGTAGCATAGAATTACAACAGCCCTGCCAAAACCCCTGTATGGCTTCTTCTATTTCTCGATAAAGGGAAATATGACCAAGAGTGGTTCGAATATATATATAAAGAATTTCTTTTTTTATACTTCGTACTATTAGATAGTGTCCATAAATCTCATAATAGGTCCCCACAGATTCATAGTGAATTTCGATGGGAGCTTCTCTTGCAGCAATAACGCGTTGATCTAGTCGCCACCGCAGCCACAAAGGACTACCTAAATTGATTCGTTTTTGCCGATAAGCTCCAATTGCATCATAGGGATTACAAAAAAAGGGTTCTTTTTTTTTTGTATACTTATAGTTATTATCTTCATTTTGATAGTTTCTACGATTACATGGATTATACCTATTTACACAAATACCCCGACGATTTCCACTCGTTAAGACATAGAGTCCACTAAGCATATCTTGAGTTGGTGCCGAAATCGGATCCCCAATAGTTGGAGACAAAAGATTCATATGAGAAAACATAAGTAAACGCGCCTCTGCTTGAGCCTCCAAAGATAAAGGCACATGAACAGCCATTTGATCCCCGTCAAAGTCTGCATTGAAGCCCTTACAAACTAATGGATGTAAACAAATAGCGCGCCCTTCCACTAAAACGGGGAGGAATGCCTGTATGCCTAATCTATGCAGAGTAGGCGCTCTATTCAGCAATACAGGATGGTCATTCAGAATTTCCTGAAGTATTTCCCATACAATCGGTTTTTTTTTACGAATTTGACTCTTAGCAACTCCTATGTTCGAAGCAAGATGTTTTCTAATTAGGTCACGAATTACAAATGCCTGGAAAAGTTCTATTGCTATTTCGCGAGGCAATCCACATCGATGTAATGAAAGTGAAGGGCCCACGACAATCACGGACCGCCCTGAATAATCGACCCGTTTACCAAGCAGAGTCTCGCGAACTCTTCCTTCTTTGCCTTCAATTACATCTGAAAGCGACTTGTAAACTCTATTATGATCATCCCTCATTGGTTGTCCGCAGATTCCATTATCAAGAAGTGCATCCACGGCTTCTTGTAGCAATTTTTCCTGAGATATTATTAATTCTTCTGGCGTAGCTATACTTGTTGTTAATAGATCTGTAAGAGTATTATTCCGATAGATAATTCTTCTATAGATTTCATTAATATCCGAGGTCACTAGTTTATCCTCATCTATATGATAGATTGGTCTCAACTCAGGAGGAAGAACTGGTAATAGACACAAAACCATCCATTTTGGTTCTATATTTGTTCGAATAAAATGCTTAGCCAATTCCATGCGTCTAAGCAAAAAATCTTTTCTTCTTCCAACTTTTCGATCTTCCCATTCATTCCCTGTGGGTTCCTCTTCCTCCAATTCTTTCCATTCTACCAATGAATAGTCTATAATAATTCGTAAATCTAGATTGGCTAATTGTTGTCTGATAGAACCTCC